TTATGCATAGGTTATCGATTCAGCATTGGATAAGAATGGGGGAGATCCCCGTTTTTCGAAAAAAAGGGAGGGTTCAAATCGTTTTTTTTCGACATGAGTGTTCTCTATCGAAAACAATTTCCAACTATTCATTTTTAATTTTGAACCCATTTATCTATTAACATAGTAGTAGAAAGAGTACTTTGCTGCATCCGGACTTCAAACAGTTTAGCTTTAACCATATTAAATTAATGGCCCCACGTTATTGGTTGATAGAGAATCAAAGTCTATTTACCAATGAACCGCGAAATGCTATGGTTCTTAACGATTTTCTTATTAATTTATTCATTTATTAATTTATTCAGAAGTAATTCGCAGGACCATGCACCTTTTCTTTCCTAGTTAAACCGAAAAAAAAAAGAGGTCATCCGGTTCAATCCAGCGTATTCTTGAAATAAACAACTCGCACACACTCCCTTTCCAAAAAAAATCAATACACCAAGAACTACACTTAGATTTATTAGATTTGTTGCTAAAATATCGGTATTAAACCCGAAGCTCCCGGCGGATGGCCAGTGACCAAAAGAAACGAAAGAGTCGGTTATAGTTTTCATATGGATCTCCTCTTATTTTATAGATATAGACAGATTAATTAAATTATCTTTTTTATTCTATATATTTCTATTTTTCTATATACATATTTATATTGCTATTTTCTATATTATTGTTCTTTTATGCATTTATCTGTATTCTATTCATTTACTTACCTTTTTTCGGTAATTAGAAATTTCGAATTTCTAATAAGAACAATATTTATTATAATTTGGTACTAGGTCTCGTGTTAATTGCGAATTTTTATTTGTCCTGCAACACTTCCTAAAAAAGGTTTTGATTGGACTAAGAAGGGGGAAGGAAGAAAGCGAGTTCGTTCGTATACTACTTCCTCATTCTCAAATCAGTCCTTCCCATACCATAATTGTCCCACTAAAAATAAATAAAGAAAAATAAATAAAGAGTGAAATCTTGATATAATTTGAAAAAGCAAGCATTAAGCACAAGTCAATAAAATAAAAAAATACGTATTTTTAGGATTAAACAAAAGGATTCGCAAATAAAAGGGCTAATGCAACAACCAATCCATAAATTGTTAAAGCTTCCATAAAAGCCAGACTAAGTAATAAAGTACCTCGTATTTTTCCCTCCGCCTCGGGCTGTCTCGCAATACCTTCTACAGCCTGGCCTGCAGCAGTACCTTGACCAACCCCGGGTCCAATAGAAGCAAGCCCAACGGCCAACCCAGCAGCAATAACGGAAGCGGCAGAAATCAATGGATTCATAATAAATTCCTCGCAACAAAATAAAGAAATGGTTAATGATACAATCAACCAATAAACTATGACTTAATTATTTCAGCGATAAGATTTTCATACAGTCGAAACAACTCAAAATTTCAAATTGAAGTGATAAATAATATTATTAAATCATTAGAATTACTTCGATATCTGATATTTCTTTTTTATTTTTAGTTTTTGCCCATTGCGTTTTTGTGAATTCATACAACCTTTTGTTTTTTCATTTCTTTCTTTATTCCGAGCCATTCTTTGAATTCAAACTCTTCGCTCCTTTTCGGGATTTAATTTCTTTATTCAATATTCAATTCACAATTACAGTTTTACAACCGAAAAGAAGGACTTTTATTGGAATCTCGATCTAAACTCCCAGTAATATGGCCGATTAGATATATCTTTTAACTAATACTAATATATAACTAGTTAATTATATAACTAGTTAATGCCTAATATTCCATATACATGTCTTTCGTCCATAACGTAAACCAACTATTCGTTTCGTATCTTAGATTCAATCGGATTATAAAATCATTTTTCAAAACATCTACACAGGAAAGTTGGCTTATAGCCATTATATATTTCCCTACACCTAGTTTGATCCCGCTCTGCTAAACAACCCATTTTTTTTTTGTAATCTGTAAACTTTTCTCTTCCTTTTATTTATCATTATCTCAGATGGATAGAATCAATCTAAATGGACACTAAACGGACGAATTCCTTAGGCTGAATCATTGTAAATCATTGTATAAAAATATAAGTGATCTAAGTTGATGTAATTGATTATTTATTAATATTCAATATTTTGTTTTGGTCAATCGGTGAATTGAATAAAAAACCCGACTGAAATGGGAATGGCTCTAGAAAAGTCTAATCGCATATTTTAAACAAATCAAATAAAGAATTCTTATTCGGATTATGACTCCTAAAATTGGAATTGAATGAATAAAACAATCAAGACACTATCACTCTAAAGAGAATATTCATTGAATTGGAAGGGGGGCTAAATTGGTAAAATGAAGTTTAGGAAAAAGATCTTTTAGATCTCTTTCCTTTTTTTTTTTTACAATTCTCGAATATCGTAATCTTTTTTACTAGTCCTCGAGATCGTATAGACCCCTTTGTCTAGGTATGTTTATATTTATGTTCACTAAGGCGATTCTCTAAAAACTATTTCGAAAATTAGTCAATGATGCCCCTCCATGGATTCACCTATATAAGCCGCAGCTAAAGTTGCAAAAATAAGAGCTTGAATACCGCTTGTAAATAATCCAAGAAACATTACAGGTATAGGAACCACTAAAGGCACTAAAGAAACAAGAACAACAACTACTAATTCATCCGCTAATATATTTCCGAAAAGTCGAAAGCTAAGTGATAAGGGTTTTGTGAAATCTTCTAAAACGTTAATGGGTAAAAGGATCGGAGTTGGTTGAATGTATTTACCAAAATAACCTAATCCTTTTTTGCTAAGGCCGGCATAAAAATAGGCTACTGACGTAAGTAAAGCTAAAGCCACAGTAGTGTTTATATCATTCGTAGGTGCAGCTAACTCTCCATGAGGTAACTCTATGATTTTCCAAGGTAAAAGGGCCCCAGACAAATTAGAAACAAAAATAAATAGAAAGAGAGTTCCAATAAAAGGAACCCATGGACCATATTCCTCTCCAATCTGAGTTTTGCTCACGTCTCGAATGAATTCAAGGACATATTCGAAGAAATTCTGGCCATTAGTCGGAATGGTTTGTGGATTCCGAACAGCTACAATAGATGACCCTAATAAAATAGCAATTACAACCCAAGACGTAATAAGTACTTGAGCATGGACTTGAAACCCCCCTATTTTCCAATAGAAATGCTGGCCTACTTCCACACCGGATACATCATATAGCCCCTTTAATGTGTTGATGGAACATGATAGAACATTCATATTGCCCTCTGAATGAAAAAAAAAAGGAATTATTTTGATTCAACTATTTTTTTTTTTAATTCAACTATTTTTTTTTTTAACGTTGTCCATTTTTATTTTCTATTTTGAATAACAACGAATCACAGAATATCCCCAGTTCTTTTTATCTCTTTTGTTTTTGTGCGATTCAGAAATAAGAACCAATTCCATAAATTCATATAGTTCGCAAAATTATTTATTTATCTTATTATTATATTTATTTATCTTATAATTAATCAGTAATCAGGGATTTCGTATATAACTAGAACGACCCTCACAAATTGCAAATATTAATTTGTTAAGAATTAATCGGATTGAAGCAATAGCGTCATCATTCGCTGGAATCGAAATATCTGCCAGATCCCGGTCACTGTTTGTATCAATTAAACAAATCGTTGGAATTCCCAAAGTGAGACATTCTCGAAGAGCCGTATATTCTTCTTGCTGATCAAGAATTATTACAATATCGGGTAACCCCGTCATATATTTAATCCCCCCCAGATATGTTTTCAAGTCAGATAACTGTCTCTTCAATCGAGCCGCATCCCCCTTCGGAAGGCGGTTTAGTCTTCCTGTTTTTTGTTCCATTCTCAAGTCCCTGAACTTTTGAAGTCTCGTTTCTGTAGTGGACCAATTCGTTAAAATACCGCCGAGCCATTTTTTATTAACATAATGACACCGAGCCCTTATTGCAGCTCGCGCTACTGAATCAGCTGCTTTCTTTTTGGTACCAACAATTAAGAATTGTTTTCGGCTACTTGCTGCATCAAAAACTAAATCACAAGCTTCTGATAAAAAACGAGCAGTTCGAGTAAGATTTGTAATATGAATACCTTTACGCTTTGCAGAAATATAAGGTGCCATTCTTGGATCCCATTTTCTAGTCCCATGACCAAAATGAACTCCTGCTTCCAGCATCTCCTCCAAATTAATGTTCCAATATCTTCTTCTCATTTCTCCCCACACCCTCTCCCTCTCTTTTTTTTTTTAAAAAAAAAAAGAACGGGGTACCCTGAAATAAATAATTGTTCCGACGGAACTTTCCCTTTTCCCGGAAATTGGACATTGATATACGAACGAAGCGATTAATGTCTGTCTATTACGTATTATCTTTATTTCTTTATTATTATTAACACAAATCCCATCTAACAAATCACAAGACAATCGATAGTTAAAAGGATAAATCCCCTCTTAGGAATCATTAAATCCTATAAATGATTGTTCTGCTGGATCATAGAAATTTTTGAAATGCACGAATCAAATAATTCTCGGTGGTGGAACAAGATATCTCTCCCTTCCCCCTCGAATAAATTCTTCTTTTTCATTTTCAAAGCAATACTCTTATATTGCTTTGCGCGGTGCACTAATCTTTTGAATCCGGTCCCGACGGGTATCCTACCACCTAGAACAACGTTTTCTTTCAGGCCTTTCAACCAATCAATACGACCGCGGAGAGCGGCTTTTGCTAAAACGCGAGCAGTTTCTTGAAAACTCGCCTCGGATATGAAACTTTGAGTATTCAAAGATGCTCTTGTTATTCCCAATAATATGGCTCGGTAACAGATCGCTTCCTCCAAAGCGCGCCCTGTTCGTTCCGCTCGCAATAATCCAATAAGTTCTCCGGGTAAAAAAACATTAGACATTCCATCGTCTGAAACCAAGACTTTTGATGTTATTTGACGTACAATAATTTCGATATGCCTATTATGGATCTGCACCCCCTGGGATCGATAAACCTTTTGGATCTTATTAACCAAAGAGATACGACTTTGCGCTATAGTTAACTCAGCACCAATCAAGAATCCCCAAGGAATTCCAAGAATTCTTGTTATACACCCCTTCCAACTCTCAACTCTCTTTTCTAAGTTTATCGATATTGAATCAATTGAACGCACTTCTAACACTTGTTCCACTTTTGGAAGACCCTGTGTTATATCACCAGATCTCGATTTTTCATATATAAATGTAACTAACGTATCTCCTTCATAAAGGATTTCTCCATAATGGCCGTGAACAGTTGCCCCCGGAGTGGCCAAATAAGGATTAGCCGATCTTATTACTACATAGTCAACGTAAACAATTATAACTTGGCCCGATTTTAGGTGTGGTCCGTTTTTGGCCATATATATATTTTCACAAATAAACTGCCCCGGGCTAATTATTGTCAATCTTTCTTCACAAGAATTATGATAATAATTATGACGGCGAATATACCACTTCAAATTGAATGGATTCAAAACACCCTTACTGCATGGATCGGGATTAACAATTCTCTCCTTTTCATCCATTAAATAATATTGAAATACTTGAAAAGTCTGTTTTAAATTGTTAAGTTTCAGATATTTAGTTACGGAAATCTGATTATGAGTTATGAAATGGTAAAATGAATAAAAATTCGCAAATTGAAGGGCTATTCCTAAGGGGCCCAACCAATTCCTAAGTGGAATTATAGGATTTCCTTTAATTCTTTCTTTTATTACATTGTGAGAGTTTACACCATTGAATAGATCCATTCGAAAACAATTAGATGATGACAAAATCATCAACGATTGACATTCGTTATTTCTATTCAACAACGTACTAAGAGTTCCTTGATTTTTTTTAAGTGATCTTGCCTTGGAATAAACGGAAGAAAGTGGATTAATATTGGGACGATCTAACCCATTATCAGAGACCAATCCTGACCCTGATGAATCATTCCTTTTTCTGCTGATATAGGAAATAGGGGATTTCATTAAGTTGATTCTTAGAAAATCACGAATCAGACCCTTTGTATTTACTTCAACAACAGAAGCTTGGGCCCCCTCGATAAAAGAATTTTTTTTGTCTTGATCCCAATTCAAGACTAAACAAGTCCGAACTAGTTGAATACTTGTGTCAGAAATTCCCTGACGTGGTTTACCATTTCCATAAAGAATATAATTGACAACTCGAAGTTTCAGATTATCCTTTTCCTGCAATGGGGCTTGGAGGAGAAGTCTTTCTAAATTTATACCATCCGCTATTTCGAATATGACTACTGGGCGAACAAAAACAAAATACTTTTTCTTGGTAGGTGTGAAAAGTTGGACATATATCCAACTTTTCACTTCTAAGGAATCCTTAGACCGGGATATCTTATCTGCCTCTCCCGGAAAATGGATATCTCCAGAAAAGATTTTAAGTTCTATTTTTTTTTTTTTTTTCTCCACTCGGACCAATCCGCCTACTCGACTTCTTGTATTTAAAGTAATTTGTGTATCTCCTCCAATGATACTATTATTCCGTACCATTAGGGAAGAAGATTCGGGGAAAATATACACTTCCTCTGGAATGAAAAAAAAGCGATCTACTTTCATTTGGTATTTTGGCTTAAATTCTTTGACTCCTTGATACTCAATCAAATCTTCTTTTTTGACAATTGAATGCACTCCTATAGTCCCATATTTAGTAATTCCTGAACTCTTTCTTCGGTATTGGCGATCGTCGAAAAAAGCAAAAATACTATTTCTACGGAAAATACCATTTATGGGTATTTCAATTGAAATACTGGAGTGGGGCATTAGTTCTTTCTCTCGTTCTTGAATCGATTGGAATGGGATGATGAATCTATTTCTTCGCCTCTTTGCCAATAAATCAGAATTCCCGTGGATAATAGCTGAAGATATGAGATTACAATAGCTAGTACATATGACTCGATTAAGTTCTAAATAATCAGGAATCCTACCTTCCTTTTTACCTGAAAAATCTGAACTAAAGAATTTTTGTTTAACGTGATCATTATTTACTGAAGGGCTAGAAATATATCTTTGTTCGACAGAAAGAGAATGAACGTTCATTTGATCTTGATCCTTGTGTATCGAAAAGGGAATTATACTGGATTTGGATGAACCTCCTGATAATATCCATAGATGGCTTGTTTTTGGTAAGAGATGTACATTACTATATATAAATTCAGGTGCATGGGAGACGTCAGTACTCCAGTGCATTTCGCCCTCTGAGTCGGAATAAATATGTTTTCGAACCCTCTCTTTAAAACTCAAAGTATATGTTCCCGAACGGATTTCGGCAATCACTTGTTCTGATTCTACATATTGATCGTTTTGAACTAAAAGCAAACTTTTTGGTGGAATAGTCACGTTATGTATAATATCTTGACTCTCAATAGTTACATACAAGTCGATAGAACATAGAAAAGCTGGATGTCCATGACGTGTACGTGTGGGATGAACCAAACCCTCATTAAAT